CAGACTGGCGACTTATTGTCTTACCCATTGTAGGACGTGTGTAGCCCAGGGTGTAAGGGGCATGATGACTTGACGTCGTCCTCACCTTCCTCCGGTTTGTCACCGGCAGTCTTTTTAGACAAATTAACTAAAAATAAGGGTTGCGCTCGTTGCGGGACTTAACCCAACATCTCACGACACGAGCTGACGACAGCCATGCACCACCTGTAGAAGCGGAATAAGGACCCCTTTTCAGGAGACCAACACTTCTAGCAAACCCTGGTAAGGTTCTTCGCGTTGCATCGAATTAAACCACATCCTCCACCGCTTGTGCGGGCCCCCGTCAATTCCTTTGAGTTTCACTCTTGCGAGCGTACTTCCCAGGCGGGATACTTAACGCGTTAGCTAAGATACTGAACGGGTCGATACGTCCAACATCGAGTATCCATCGTTTACGGCTAGGACTACTGGGGTATCTAATCCCATTTGCTCCCCTAGCTTTCGTCTCTGAGTGTCAGTAATAGCCCAGTAGAGTGCCTTCGCCATCGGTGTTCTTTCCAATATCTACGCATTTCACCGCTCCACTGGAAATTCCCTCTACCCCTACTATACTCAAGTCTCCTAGTTTCCACTGCAGATTTGAGGTTGAGCCTCAAGGTTTAACAGTGGACTTAGGAAACCACCTGCAGACGCTTTACGCCCAGTGATTCCGGATAACACTTGCATCCCCCGTCTTACCGCGGCTGCTGGCACGGAGTTAGCCGATGCTTTCCACCTTAAGTACCGTCAGATCTTCTTCCTTAAGGCACCGAGGTTTACAACTCAGTAAGTCTTCGTCCCTCACGCGGTATTGCTCTGTCAGGCTTTCGCCCATTGCAGAAAATTCCTCACTGCTGCCTCCCGTAGGAGTCTGGACCGTGTCTCAGTTCCAGTGTGGCTGATCGTCCTCTCAGACCAGCTACTGATCGTCGCCTTGGTAGGCCATTACCCTACCAACTAGCTAATCAGCCGCGAGCTTCTCTTCAGGCAGAGGTAATTCAGTCTAACTATTTTCCTCTTTTTCACCCTGGGGCATATGGGGTTTTAGCGAATGTTTCCATTCGTTATCCCCCTCCTAAAGGCAAATTCTCACGTGTTACTCACCCGTCCGCCACTAAAATTAACCGAAGCTAATTTCCGTTCGACTTGCATGTGTAAGGCATACCGCCAGCGTTCATCCTGAGCCAGGATCAAACTCTCCGTAGTATTTCCTAGTTCTTTTTTCTTCTCAACTTAGTTAGGACCTTTATTTAAAGTTACTAAGCTGTTTTGATTTAAGTATTGGAGAAACTCCACAATTCTTACAATACTTATGAGAGTAGGGTTTTGTCAAGTGCTAAATGTGTGTTTACTATTTTTTTTCTGTTACTGAGATTGATGGTTGACACTTTATTCCTATTAGATTAAAATAGTTCACAGTTGAGAATCTAAATAAATGTCACCCAAAAACTTGAAACAAATACCGAAAAGGAAACCCCTCATGGGAGAACAAATCCAACCTTGGCAACTTTATTTTAACCGTTTGCCAAATGCTCATACTGTTTTCAGCACGACTAGTATACAGACTAAAGGTTTAGAATTTAGCCAAACTGTCTCCAATCTTATTTTGACTTTTGATATGGCTCTTGAAAAAAATACGAATAACGTGGCTGCTGAACAAACTCCAACTGCCACAGAAGAAGATGATTTAATTTATACAGTAGGCGGAAAATTAGTTGTAACAGCTACTGATGTTGCCGAAGTTGTTGCACTATGGACAGGCTTACCAGCTACGAATTTAACTCGCGATCAAGCAGAACGTTTCTTACATTTAGAGCAGGATCTTGGTAACCATATTATTGGTCAAGATCATGCATTAGCTGTAGTAGCAAAATCTCTACGTCGTTATGCTGCTGGTTTAAGAAATCCAAAACGTCCGATAGGTAGTTTCCTATTATGTGGGCCTACAGGTGTAGGAAAAACAGAGTTAACGAAACAGTTAGCTGAAAACCTTTTCGGCTCTCAAAAAGCACTTATTAGACTAGATATGTCTGAATATATGGAGAAGCATACTGTTGCTCGTTTGATAGGATCTCCACCAGGCTATGTAGGATTTGAGGAAGGTGGACAATTAACAGATGCAGTAAGAAGTCGACCTTATTGTATAGTTCTTTTTGATGAAATTGAAAAAGCCCATCCAGATGTGTATAATGTATTATTACAGATCCTAGATGATGGAATTTTATCCGATTCAACAGGACGAGTTGTTTCTTTTCAAAATACACTTATAATTCTAACATCTAACTTAGGATCACAAACCATTCTCGAGTTTTGTGCCCAAAAGCCTACTCGAACACCTGAGGAAGAATCTATGCTAAAGAAACTTGTCACACAGACGTTAGGATCTAAATTTAGACCTGAGTTTCTTAATAGGTTAGATGATATTGTAATCTTCCATCCGCTTACACGAGACCATATAAGTGCAATTGCATTTTTACTTTTAGATGAAGTTGATGAACGACTTGCCCGTAAAGGTTTTCATCTTTTAGTGACAAGCCGATTATTAACTACAATTCGTCAAGAAGGTTTTAATTCTATGTATGGTGCCAGACCTTTAAGACGTGCAATTAGCAAATGGGTTGAAGATCCAATTGCTGAAAAGCTTTTGCACGTTGAGGACGAAATAGAGTTTGGAAGTAGTCTTTTAGTAGATGTAGAAGGTAGTGATCCTGGTGCTCCTCAGGTTCTAGTTCTTCCACCAGGTCTTCGAGAGGAAATACAATCTCGAAACCGTGGTATGATCGTAGCTCCTACATCTTAAGTCACCTGTCCTTTTTTCTAGTTATTAGAATTCTCTTGGTTTTCCCTGGGGTAACATTTACCCTTAAATATTTCGTATGATCAAACCCCGTTTTGCCCTTTCTATTTTGCTTTGTCTTTTACCTGCACTACCTTCTGTTGCAATTGAATTAGATGAAGCAACTCGTACCGTTCGCTCTGATGCGAAGGGGACTCAAACTACTTTTACCCCTGAACAAGTTAAACGTGGAAAGCGTCTATTTAATGCTTCTTGCGGACAATGTCACGTTGGTGGTCTTACTAAAACTAATCCTAACGTAGGATTAGATGTTGAAGCCCTAAGCCTTGCGACTCCTCCTCGCGATAACGTTGAAGCGCTTGTGAATTACATGAAAGACCCTACTACATACGATGGCCTAGAATCAATTGCTGAGATTCATCCAAGTATTAAGAGTGCTGATATCTTTCCTAGAATGAGATCACTTAGTGAAGATGATCTTGAAGCTATAGCTGGCCACATTTTAATCCAACCGAAGATCATTTCAGAAAAATGGGGCGGTGGAAAAATTTATTATTAACGATTTCGGATGATTCCTCAGGAGAACCCATGAAACCAAATCCTCTAAGATATCTTTCTCTTAGTCTTTTCCTTCCATTCTTATTCTCAACAGTTTCAGTAGCTGCAGACATAGAGAATGGTGAACGCATTTTCAGTGCAAACTGTTCAGCATGCCATGCTGGCGGAAATAACGTAATCATTCCAGAAAAAACTCTAAAGAAAGAAGCTTTAGAGACAAATGGAATGAATAGTGTTGATGCAATTACATACCAAGTGACAAACGGGAAAAACGCTATGCCTGCATTTGGTGGTCGTTTAGACGACAGCGATATCGAAGATGTCGCAAATTATGTATTATCACAATCTGAAAAAGGTTGGGATTAATTAAATAGATTTTTTAATTAAAAATCTATTCAAAACGTAAAACCGAGGACGAAAACTCCTTCCCCTACTGGGATCGTGAGGGAGCATTTCATCCTCTGTGGGAAACCTAAAAAAGGGTTCCACTTTCTCTCACCATTTTGTTTTGATTTCCCCCCACAAACGAACATGAGTACAACTCGAAAGTCCACAATAGTGGATTTTAATACAGTAGAAACAAGCTTTGAAAAGTGGGCTAAACCAGGTCAATTTTCTCGTACTTTAGCTAAAGGTCCTAAAACTACTACATGGATTTGGAACCTTCATGCTGATGCTCACGATTTTGACGTTCAAACAAATTCACTACAAGATATTTCAAGAAAAATCTTTAGTGCCCATTTTGGACAATTAGCCGTAATTTTCCTTTGGTTAGGTGGTATGCACTTCCATGGAGCATACTTTTCAAACTATTCTGCTTGGTTAACAAACCCAACATCAACACGTCCGAGTGCACAAATAGTGTGGCCTATCGTAGGACAAGAAGTTTTAAATGCTGATGTTGGTGGTAATTTCCAAGGTATACAAATCACATCTGGTTTCTTCCAACTATGGAGAGCCGAAGGTATAACAAGTGAAGTTGAACTTTACTGGACAGCGTTAGGTAGTTTAGTAGCTTCATTCTTAATGCTTTTTGCTGGTTGGTACCACTACCATAAAGCTGCTCCAAAATTAGAGTGGTTCCAAAATGCTGAATCAATGCTAAATCACCATTTAGCAGGTCTTTTAGGACTCGGTTCACTTTCTTGGGCTGGGCATCAAATTCACGTTGCTCTACCAATTAATAAATTACTTGACCTTGGTGTAAGTCCTGAAGAGATTCCTTTACCTTATGAATTTATCTTAAATCGTCAGTTAATTTCTCAACTATATCCAAGTTTTAGTAAAGGACTAACTCCTTTCTTTACTTTAAATTGGGGTGAATATTCTGACTTTTTAACATTTAAAGGTGGATTAAACCCAGTAACAGGTGGGCTTTGGTTAACAGATACTGCGCATCATCACTTAGCAATTGCAGTATTATTTATAGTTGCTGGTCATATGTATAAAACTAATTGGTTCTTAGGACATAGTATGAAAACTATTCTTGAAGCTCATAAAGGACCATTTACAGGTGAAGGCCACAAAGGGTTATATGAAATTTTAACTACTTCTTGGCATGCACAATTAGCAATTAACTTAGCTCTATTTGGATCATTAAGCATCATAGTAGCACACCATATGTATGCTATGCCACCATATCCTTATATTGCTATTGATTATCCAACACAATTATCTCTGTTTACTCACCATGTATGGATCGGAGGTTTTTGCATTGTAGGTGGAGCAGCTCACGCAGCTATCTTCTTTGTTCGTGACTATAATGCAGCAAATAACTATAATAACCTTGTAGACCGTGTAATAAGACACCGTGATGCTATTATTTCACATTTAAATTGGGTATGTATTTTCTTAGGGCTTCATTCATTTGGTCTTTATATTCATAACGATACAATGAGAGCTTTAGGACGTTCGCAAGATCTATTCTCAGATAATGCAATTGCGTTAAAACCAATATTTGCTCAATTTATTCAAAATCTTCATACATTAGCTCCTGGAAGTACTGCCCCTAATGCTCTTACAACTGTAAGTTATGCATTTGGAGGAGATGTTATCAGTGTAGGTTCAAAAATAGCTATAGCGCCAATTCCATTAGGAACAGCAGACTTTTTAGTTCACCATATTCATGCATTCACAATCCATGTAACTGTGTTGATTCTATTAAAAGGTGTTCTTTACTCAAGAAACTCACGTTTAATACCTGATAAAGCAAACTTAGGTTTCAGATTCCCTTGTGATGGACCAGGTCGTGGAGGTACTTGTCAAGTATCTGCATGGGATCACGTTTTCCTTGGATTATTCTGGATGTATAACTCTTTATCTATTGTAATCTTCCACTTCAGTTGGAAAATGCAATCCGATGTTTGGGGTACTGTTTCACCAACAGGAGCAGTTTCGCATATTACTGGTGGAAACTTTGCACAAAGTGCTATTACCATAAATGGTTGGTTAAGAGACTTCTTATGGTCACAAGCGGCTCAAGTTGTTCAATCATATGGATCACCACTTTCTGCTTATGGTTTAATCTTCTTAGGTGCTCACTTTATTTGGGCATTTAGCTTAATGTTCCTATTTAGTGGAAGAGGTTATTGGCAAGAGCTTATTGAGTCTATTGTTTGGGCTCACAATAAGTTAAAAGTTGCTCCATCAATTCAACCACGTGCTTTAAGTATTACACAAGGTCGTGCTGTAGGACTTGCACATTATTTATTAGGTGGTATCGGAACAACTTGGTCATTCTTCCTAGCAAGGATCATTTCTGTCGGCTAACCTAGAAAAGGAGAAAAAATATAATATATGGTATATAAATTTCCAAAGTTTAGTAAAGCTTTAGCTGAAGATCCATCAACAAGACGTATTTGGTATGGTATAGCTACTGCGCATGATTTCGAAAGTCATGATGCGATGACAGAAGCAAAACTATATCAAAAAATATTTGCATCTCATTTTGGGCATATTGCAATTATTTTCTTATGGACAGCTGGAAACTTGTTTCACGTTGCATGGCAAGGTAATTTTGAAGCATGGGGTTTAAATCCGTTAAAGGTTCGCCCTATAGCACATGCTATCTGGGATCCTCATTTTGGACAAGCAGCATATAAAGCATTTTTAAAGACTTCGAGTCCTGCGAACTTAGCCTTATCAGGTGTCTATGAGTGGTGGTACACAATAGGATTAAGAACAAATAATGATCTGTATCAAAGTTCATTCTTCTTAATTGTTCTTTCAAGTGTGCTTTTGTTTGCTGGTTGGCTACATCTTCAACCTTCATTTAAACCAAGTTTAGATTGGTTTAAAGCGAATGAGTATAGATTAAATCATCATTTATCTGGTTTATTCGGTTTCAGTTCCTTAGCTTGGACAGGTCATTTAGTTCATGTAGCTATCCCTGAATCACGAGGAATACATGTAGGATGGGATAACTTCTTAACTGTTTTACCTCACCCTGCCGGTCTTACTCCATTCTTTAGTGGTAACTGGAAGGTTTACGCTCAAGATCCTGATACAGCCTCACATATATTTTCATCAAGTGAAGGATCAGGTACTGCTATCTTAACGTTCCTTGGTGGTTTCCATCCTCAAACGAAATCACTATGGTTAACGGATATTGCCCATCATCACTTAGCAATTGCAGTACTATTTATAGTTGCTGGACATATGTATCGTACTAATTGGTTAATTGGGCACCAAATGAAGTTAATTCTTGAGGCACACCGACCACCAGCAGGTAGATTAGGAATTGGACATATAGGACTATATGAAACAATTACAAATTCCTTACATTTCCAATTAGGGTTAGCTTTAGCAGCATTAGGTGTAGCAACATCGTTAACAGCTCAACATATCTATGCTTTACCTCCTTATGCTTATTTAGCAAATAATTTCCCAACGCAAGCAGCTTTATATACTCATCATCAATATATTGCTGGTTTCCTTATGGTAGGTGCTTTTGCCCATGGAGCTATTTTCTTTGTTCGTGATTACGATCCTGCAGTAAATAGCAAAAATGGTGAACTTAACGTTCTTGCGAGAATGTTAGAACATAAAGAAGCAATCATCTCACATTTAAGTTGGGTAAGTTTATTCTTAGGATTCCATACTTTAGGTATCTACGTTCATAACGATGTAGTTGTTGCTTTTGGTCAACCAGAAAAACAAATTCTTGTCGAGCCTTTATTTGCAGAATGGATTCAAGCTGCTTCAGGTAAAACATTATATAATTTCGATTTACTATTAGCTTCGAGTGATAGTGCTGCAAGTGCTGCAAGTAGCCAATTATGGCTTCCTGGCTGGTTAAGTGCGGTAAATGATGGTAAAAATTCTTTATTCTTACCTATTGGACCTGGTGATTTCTTAGTTCACCATGCAATTGCATTAGGTCTTCATACAACTACTCTTATTCTAGTAAAAGGTGCTTTAGATGCCCGTGGTTCAAAATTAATGCCAGATAAGAAAGATTTCGGATATAGTTTCCCTTGTGACGGACCAGGTCGTGGAGGTACTTGTGATATCTCTGCATGGGATGCTTTTTATCTTGCAATGTTCTGGATGTTAAACACTATTGGTTGGGTAACATTCTATTGGCATTGGAAACATTTAACTTTATGGCAAGGGAACCAGATTCAATTTAATGAATCTTCAAATTACTTAATGGGATGGCTAAGAGATTATTTATGGCTTAACTCATCTCCATTAATTAATGGTTACAATCCTTTTGGTATGAATTCGCTTTCTGTATGGGCTTGGATGTTCTTATTTGGACATTTAGTTTGGGCCACAGGTTTCATGTTCTTAATTTCTTGGCGTGGTTATTGGCAAGAATTAATTGAAACAATTGTATGGGCTCATGAAAGAACTCCGTTAGCGAACTTAGTACGTTGGAAAGATAAACCAGTTGCTCTTTCAATTGTTCAAGCAAGGCTTGTTGGTTTAGCTCACTTTACTGTTGGTTATATATTAACATATGCAGCATTTGTGATTGCTTCAACAATCGGAAAATTAGGTTATTAATTCTAAAATCAAGGAGTTTCATAACTCCTTGATTAATATTTAAATAAAAAAATAATAAGGTTGGTTTTTATGGCTAAAATTGGTGTCGTTAAAAGACAAATTCGACGTGAAAATTTAGTACGTCGATACTCTGAGCTTAGACAAAAGTTGAAAAATGAATTAAAAGAAGCTACTTCTTTTAAAGCTAAAATGGAATTGCATATTAAATTACAAAAGTTACCTAGAGACAGTTCTAAAACAAGATTAAGAAATCGTTGTTGGAAAACTGGAAGAGGTAAAGCTGTCTTTCGTGATTTTGGACTTTGTCGTCACATGGTACGAGAAATGGCTAATACAGGACTTTTACCAGGAGTTATAAAATCTAGTTGGTAAAACAATTAAAATAAAAAAATACAGCACTCCCAGAGGTGGGTAGAATTTATGATCCCTGGGAGGCTGATCTAAACTCGACTTACGCCTGTCCTCGTCTGTATTGAAAATAGGCAGACACAAAAAGACCGATTAAAGTAACAACAATTAATCCTAAAACAATTCCAAATAAAAGAGGTTCAATCATAATATAATTTTATGCGTATTTTTAAGAAAAACGTTATACCGTTTTATTTTATCTAAATCCTACTGCAGCTTGCCATACAAAAGCTAATAATAGGAATAAAATAGGAATAACTGGTAAGATATCTACTAACGGGCTATAACCGGCAAAAACATCTGGTAATTTAGCAAGAATAATTTCAGTCATGACGAAGAACCTTGTTATTGAACTACAAAGGATTTTGTTTTAACAAATAAATACTAAACTATAAATTTTTTAGATAATATTTTTTATTATAGACTTTTTTATAAAATCTTTTTTACAAATTTCATATTTTTAATCTAATAATAATTTTTAAAAATAAATATTCTGTTTTTTGAACCATATAAATATATATGATTAGCACTGCAACAATAGTTATTATACACTACTTTCTAGTTCTTAGGAGCAATATTAACAGTTACTATTAATCAAACATCACATTTATTCATTTTTCTTTCGTCCCTTATTTTTTTTATGGAAACTTTGTTTACACATTAATCGTAGACACACCCTAAATGATTAAAGAGATAAAATGTTAAAAAATAATTGCTGTAACTATTTTTTAAAGTCTTTGAAGAATTATGAAAAATTAATAGCTAGTGAGGGGACTTGAACCCTTAACCTACTGATTACAAGTCAGTTGCTCTACCAGTTGAGCTACACCAGCAAAATTAATATATTTGTAAAATATAATTAGTAGAAAGGCAAAATACAATAGCAAAATGCGGATGGAGAGACTCGAACTCTCAAGGAGTGACCCACTGGATTCTAAGTCCAGCGCGGCTACCAATTTCGCCACATCCGCCTAAAGCTTTTTGATATTGAACCTTAGTTTACTCTTACCACATAGTAAAAATTTACTCTTAAAACTAATATTAATTAAATAAGCAGAAAAACCAAGATTCTTTTAAAATTTCACTAAAAATTTTTAAGTTTAAATAAATTCTAATAAAATGCTTTAGAGAAAATCAAAAATAATTATTTTTTTAATTAAATCCATTAGTCTTATTATAAAATTGAAAAGGTCTCAATATCAAATAAAATTTTTGTTACAAATAGTTTTTTCTTACTCTGAAAATAGATTGCATATTTTTTAAAAATTTTCTTACAATAATATAAAAATAAAATACTAAAAAAACATATGTCTCATTCTATTACTTTCTTTAATGAATTAAGTTTAACTAGTAAACTTCTTATTTTAGTAAATTATTCCACACAAACAAACACAAAAATACGTATTAGAAAATCAGATATATTAACTAAATCAGTGGATACGTCAGGTTATAAGCTTGGTAAAGATAATAAGTTAACATTTATTGAAAATCATCTCAATTTATCAAATACAAGAGAGCGTAGAAAAATCAATCAATTTCTTAATGATATTAAGCAAATTCAATTAAAATCAAAGATAAAGATTGAAGAACTTCAAAATTCGCGTAAGTTAAATCAATCAAGATTAGTTACAACAAAATTAGGTTCTTTAAAAATCTAAATTTAGCCGCCCAATGGGTTAGGCTAAATTTTAAAACCTTTTGATTGAATAATATTAAAACCTTAGTTTAAGCAACTAGACATTGGTTTAAGCATTAGTAACAATGAATATAGGAAAGCGTCTTTAGTTCAGTTGGTAGAACGTAGGTCTCCAAAACCTAATGTCGAGGGTTCAAGTCCTTCAAGGCGTGGTTTTAAAACTATCGAATTTTTTAAGTTTCCAATATATTTACATAAGAAATAATATTTGTTACTATCACTTTATGATATAGA